AGAATTCCAATTCGAATTATTGTGTTGTAAAAAAAAAAAAACGAATCGGAAAAAAATATTTTTTTATTGAACGTGTTCATTCATTTTGACTACTTTAGCGTATTTCTCATAGGAATTTTGAATCCAACCCCAACCTCCCGGAGTTCATTCTCCGGGGAACCCCATTTAAATTAAATTATTTCGGTGTATTCTTTCCAATCTACTTTTTATCTGATTTCGTTGGAAATCATATAAAGACAATTCCTATTTGATATAGCTATTTGGGCCAGTATTTTACGATTAAGAAGCAACTGCCTCTTATATAGATCATGTATTAATTTACTATAACTATAGGATACTTCCTTTTCTCGAATTACTGCGTTTATCCGAGTGATCCACAAACGACGAAAATTTCTCTTTTGCTTATCCCTATCCCGATGAGCCGAAACCAAAGCTCTTATTTTCTGTTGAGTAATAGTTCGAGTAAGTCTTGAGTGAGATCCTCGAAAACTTGATGCAAATAAACGAATTTTTGTTCTACGTTTTCGGGCTATATATCCGCGTTTAACTCTAGTCATTGAATAAATAAAATTTTGACAAATAACTAATTGATTTTTTTCTTTCAGTTATTATTTTTCCTGTCCTGGCCTATTAATAACTAATAACCAAACGGATTTTTCCAATGTATAAAATACAAATTCCAACGGCTTTGGCTACTCTAACCTTCCCGACCACGATTTTTCTTTTTTTAGGTATTTTACTGCGAAATATGAAAGAAATAAGAAATTTGCTTTTGATAGGTGTCAAAAATCTAGTAAAAAAAAAAAGAAATAGAAATTAAATAAATAAAGAAATAGTGGGTTTCCTCGTTTCTATGGTTACTTCTTAAACGGTGAGGTCTTCTCTATACACCGGAGCCTTTATGGTCATTTAATATTTCATCAGTGTTATTGGTAACTTGTATAGTTCACACCACACTCTTTGGCTCTACCCATGAATTATCCAGTAACGGGTCTTTCACAATGAGACCCACCTATACAGTAACGGTATTTAATTATGAAAGTTAGCTGAGTCGCTGACCCTCGTAGTCCGTTCTTGACCGAGCGAGAACTTCTTTTTTTTTTTTGAATTTCAATAAGATTTTTCCGCTTAATGGATAACCAGTTGCTACCAATGGAGAATTGTTTCTCATCTTAAATTCAGGTGATTGAATTTGCACCAATGGAAACCATAAACTTTATACACAATAGAAGGATAGATTTGCTTCTTTTTAGATATTTAATGGAGTTCCTTTTTCCATTCTATTCTATTCACTGGTACTGATCAGTCATACTGGAAGCAGTTTTCTTGCTTTTTTGTGTCAGCTCATGATCTAAACGAGTCGCACATACACCCTAGTACATGTTCCTCGGCGCTGAGGACATCCCCGAAGAGCGGGGGATTTCGTGACATTTCGAATGGGCTGTCTTGTATTTCTAATAAGTTGTTTAATAGTTGGCATGTTGAGTTATATACATAATGGGCTGGTTTAGATTGATCCTAACCGGATTTTTTATTTAATAGTAAACTCGGAGATAAAATCTCAAATCGCGGATTTGCACAAAATCCATTTTTTTCATCCAACTGCTACAAGATCAACAATTCCATAAGCTTGGGCTTCTGTTGCTGACATAAAAACGTCTCTTTCCATGTCTTCAGATACAACCCATAAAGGTTTGCCCGTCCTTTGTACATAAACCCTTGTGAGGGTTTCGCGTAGTTTCAGCAATTCTTCCGCTTCCAGGATAAATTCTCCCGTTTGTGCCTCATAAAAAGAACTAGCAGGTTGATGGATCATTACCCTGATAATAGAAGATTTCTCTATCTGGTGTGATGAAAGAAACAGAAAAGAAAGATAAAGAATAATAGGAAAAAGGATAGAATTGAACAACCGTACGGGCATTATCTTTTATGCATTGCATACGGCTCTATAATCAAATTGACCCCTAACTTTCCCATTCAAGAAAGATAAAAATAGAACCTATCAGCCACAGATGGGTAAATGATCAAAATGCCACCCTTCTTTTTTTTCGGAGGAGTTAAAAAATACTATGATGGCTCCGTTGCTTTCTATTAAAAAATGGATTTTTTTGTCTTTGATTCAGCAATCCCAAAGTTTCTTTTTGAGCCAACCAAAAAAAGAAAAATTTTGGTTTTTTCGCACTCTTTTTTCTTATATAACTTAAATATTCTTAAGAGCCCGTCGGTGTGAAAACAAACAAGTTTGTGACGCTGAATTGGACTTCCGATAGATAAGAGAAAGTCGGAAATATCTTTTATCTCATACTACTCTCTCGATACATAATCAAATCTTTTGAAAAAAAATACAAAAATTTTTCATATCGAATTCGCAGTGCCATGCTATTATTACTTAATATTCATATGGCGAAGGCATAGTTTTCTTTTTTCTCTCAAATAAAAAAACTTCATTGGCGCCAAGCGTGAGGGAATGCTAGACGTTTGGTAATTTCTCCTCCAACCAGAATAAAAGATCCCATTGACGCAGCCAATCCCATGCATATTGTATGGACCTCTGGTCGTACAAATTGCATAGTATCATAAATGGCTACTCCGGGTATTACCCAGCCACCAGGGGAGTTTATAAACAAATACAGATCTTTGGTCTCATCCTCGATACTGAGATATACCATAAGACCAATAAGTTGATTGGAGATCTCGCTATCAACCTCTTGGCCTAAAAAAAGTAATCTTTCTCGATAAAGTCGGTTGATTAGGGTACAATTGTATCCCTTAGGAACCGTACATGCACCTTTTGATGCATACGGTTCAAAAAAAATTGCGAAGAAAAGAATCAATGTATAGATTCCAGTCCCCTTTCTTTTTCGGGTTTTTCTAACTTTTTAATGTTTAATGAAAGGGCTTTTTCTTCGATTTTTCAATAAAGATGAATTTTTATTTCTATATTGATAATATAAAAAAGGGTAAATAAACTTATCGAATTAACTTCTCATTGATGTATTCTTTCATCGAAATTCAAGCCAAATCACGATGGTATTTTCTTGTTCCCGAATGGGTCTCTTTCATCTTTTTAGGTTTATGCTCTACTCCGGGTAAAGATTCGCCCGATTTAGATTTGTACATATAGGACAAATCTTCCCATCACCATTTCTTTTTGTTATGACTTTACAAATAATTATTTATGATACACATAGTAATCATAGATATATTACCAATTGGGTTTTTTTCTAAACGGAGCCTGGATACTTGATTTTTTCGTCCAGCCAAAGCCAACCATAAATTATTCCTAATTGATATAATTCTACGAATTCCCCCAAATAATGCATTTAATTGCACTTCACGCTCCAATTTTTCGATGATTCAATTTCTCTTTCTTGGGCGAAACAGAGGATATCTCGGTCGGGGGAGAGAATGGGGAAATCCCATATGACCCAATATATCTGACAAGTCGCACTATACGTCAACCCAAGATGCATCTTCCTCTCCAGGACTTCGGAAGGGTACTTTTGGAACACCAATAGGCATAGATTGAAAGAAAAAGAACTAAATAATATATTTCACTTTGATGTGGAAACGTAACAATATGGTTTTATTGTTTTTATAATATTGGCTTTATCATATTTATTTTATCCATAGATTAGAAAAATTTAGAGAGAAAGACAAAATAAATAAAGGAAATTTTTTACGAATAGATCCTTCTAATGATAAATGAAGGATGGACATATTTACTCATAGAAAATGCTATCAATCCACCATTGCATATTGGTACTTATCGAGTATAGAATAAATCTGCTTCTCTTTGTTCTTACGAACAGAATTCTTCCATTATTACGAATAGAATATAGAATCAATAACCCTTGTTAGGAAATAATCCCGTGAATGGGGGAAGTCTATAGGATAGTCATAGTATAATCTTTTCCAATGCAATAAAGTTACGTAGTGTCTATTTTTCTTCGATAAAGGGGTATTTTACATGGGTTTGCCTTGGTATCGTGTTCATACCGTTGTATTGAATGATCCCGGCCGGTTGCTTTCCGTTCATATAATGCATACAGCTCTGGTTGCTGGTTGGGCGGGCTCGATGGCTCTGTATGAATTAGCAGTTTTTGATCCTTCTGACCCTATTCTTGATCCAATGTGGAGACAGGGTATGTTCGTTATACCCTTCATGACTCGTTTAGGAATAACCAATTCATGGGGGGGTTGGAGTATTACAGGAGGAACTGTAACGAATCCGGGGATTTGGAGTTACGAAGGTGTAGCTGGGGCGCATATTGTGTTTTCTGGCTTATGCTTTTTGGCAGCTATCTGGCATTGGGTCTATTGGGATCTAGAAATTTTTTCTGATGAACGTACAGGAAAACCCTCTTTGGATTTGCCCAAAATCTTCGGAATCCATTTATTTCTCTCCGGGGTGGCTTGCTTTGGTTTTGGTGCATTTCATGTAACAGGTCTGTACGGTCCTGGAATATGGGTATCCGATCCTTATGGACTAACAGGAAGAGTACAGCCTGTAAATCCGTCGTGGGGCGTGGAAGGTTTTGATCCTTTTGTTCCGGGAGGAATAGCTTCTCATCATATTGCAGCAGGTACACTGGGCATATTAGCGGGTCTATTCCATCTTAGCGTTCGACCGCCACAACGTTTATACAAAGGATTACGTATGGGAAATATTGAAACCGTACTTTCCAGTAGTATCGCGGCTGTTTTTTTTGCAGCTTTTGTTGTTGCTGGAACTATGTGGTATGGTTCAGCAACTACTCCCATCGAATTGTTTGGTCCCACTCGTTATCAATGGGATCAGGGTTATTTCCAGCAAGAGATATATCGAAGAGTTAGCGCCGGACTAGCCGAAAATCAAAGTTTATCAGAAGCCTGGTCTAAAATTCCTGAAAAATTAGCTTTTTATGATTATATTGGCAATAATCCGGCAAAAGGAGGATTATTCAGGGCAGGGTCAATGGATAACGGAGATGGAATAGCGGTAGGATGGTTAGGACACCCTATCTTTAGGGATAAAGAAGGGCGTGAGCTTTTTGTACGTCGTATGCCCACTTTTTTTGAAACATTTCCAGTCGTTTTGGTAGACGGCGACGGGATTGTTAGAGCCGATGTTCCTTTTAGAAGGGCAGAATCCAAGTATAGTGTTGAACAAGTAGGTGTAACCGTTGAGTTCTATGGTGGTGAACTCAATGGAGTTAGTTATAGTGATCCTGCTACTGTGAAAAAATATGCTAGACGTGCTCAGTTGGGTGAAATTTTTGAATTAGATCGTGCGACTTTGAAATCCGATGGTGTTTTTCGTAGCAGTCCAAGGGGTTGGTTTACTTTTGGGCATGCTTCGTTTGCTTTGCTCTTTTTCTTCGGACACATTTGGCATGGTGCTAGAACCCTGTTCAGAGATGTTTTTGCCGGCATTGACCCAGATTTGGATGCTCAAGTAGAGTTTGGAGCATTCCAAAAACTAGGGGATCCAACTACAAGAAGACAGACAGTCTGATACAAGAACACTTTGGTATCTTTTCCCTCTATTTTCTTTTTTTGGGGGGGTTTTACATAGAGTACCGGAGTAAATTCGAATCACCGCTTTTTTGATTCTTGTTCTTTCGAGATGATTCCCAAAAAGAAAATGAAAAAAACAAACAAGTAGGAAAGCTATAATTGTAAACCACGAGCGAATTTATGGAAGCATTGGTTTATACATTCCTTTTAGTCTCGACTCTAGGGATAATATTTTTTGCTATTTTTTTTCGAGAACCACCTAAAATTACAACTAAAAAGTAAAATGATTTTTCATTATCTCAATTGAAGAAGTAATGAGCCTCCCAATGCTGGGAGGCTCATTACTTCAACTAGTCCCCGTGTTCCTCGAATGGATCTCTTAGTTGTTGAGAAGGTTGCCCAAAGGCGGTATATAAGGCGTACCCGGTAAAACTTACAAGTAAACCAGATATAAAAATGGCGACTAGGGTTGCTATTTCCATTATGATTACTTAATTTCAAGATCCCAACGTATCTATCATAAGATCGTTTATTTACAACAGAATCGTATACAAAGTCAACAGATCTCAATGAATAGAATAGGATTTATGGCTACACAAACTGTTGAGAACAGCTCTAGATCGGGTCCAAGACGAACTACTGTAGGGAGTTTATTAAAACCATTGAATTCGGAATATGGTAAAGTAGCTCCTGGGTGGGGAACGACTCCATTGATGGGTGTCGCAATGGCTCTATTTGCGGTATTTCTATCTATTATTTTAGAGATTTATAATTCTTCCGTTTTATTGGATGGAATTTCAATGAATTAAATCTATAAGAATCACAAAGTCCTAACTTTTGGAATAAAAAATCAATCAGTTAGAACTTAAATTTCTGGCTTATTCTATTTTGGTAGTTCGATCGTGGCATTTCTTTCTTTCTGTATTTCCGGAATATGAGTGTGTGACTTGTTATAATTGATTCTATTGATAGTACAGAGAATAGATCTGTCACCTTGATAAAGATGGTTCTACTTCGTCGGATATTTATTCGAGTATCTGGAACACGAACTATATGAACTAGATTAAGAAATAGTTGAACTATGATTCATACTTAATATTTGACCTCGTATCCGGCGGCAAAAAAATTTCAACTCGTTTGAAAAAAGAAAAATCTTTCTTTTTTTTTTTTTTAGTGATTTTATCTAATTCATGAAATACGTGATCAACCGAGGGTTCTTACTCAGAAAATCCTTGGGTTACCTTATTATTTTTTCTTAAATCGTCGTGGTTCGAGTATGAATCTGAGGTTTTAATCAATTCATAGGGTCTTAACAAGAGAATTCCTATTAAATCAATAATAAAGAAAGGAAAAAGCCGCATTAGAGAAAAAAACAAATTAAAGAAAAAGAAATAGGTAAAAAGAGGATTCAAGAGGCCTGCAAGGATTAACATAAAGACGATTGAGCCAACTTGATATTTTGGTATTATCACCACAAAGAAGAGTTTTCCTGTTTTTTCTCCTTTCGTACATTTAGAGAAGATTGAATTGGAGATTAAGAAATTTCAAACTTTCTATTCCATATCTTACTATTCTTTTTTTTATTGGGTGTTTTTGCTTGAGCTGTACGAGATGAAAGTTTCATATACGGTTCTGAGGGGGGGTTTCACCTATCTCAATAAAGTCTATGATTGGTTCGAAGAACGTCTCGAGATTCAAGCGATTGCGGATGATATAACTAGTAAATATGTTCCTCCCCATGTCAATATATTTTATTGTTTAGGGGGAATTACGCTTACTTGTTTTTTAGTACAAGTAGCTACAGGGTTTGCTATGACTTTTTACTATCGTCCGACCGTTACTGAAGCTTTTGCCTCTGTTCAATACATAATGACGGAAGCGAACTTTGGCTGGTTAATCCGATCAGTTCATCGATGGTCAGCAAGTATGATGGTCCTAATGATGATTCTACATGTTTTTCGCGTGTATCTCACCGGTGGATTTAAAAAACCTCGCGAATTG